ATGCCCCGAGAGGCATCTTTCCTTATGATCTGGTGGTTCACACGCGCGCAAACGAGCACCGGCCGCAACAGCAAGGAACTATGACCAATAGAGTCAGACACAGAGCGTCATACTTCTTTATCTTGTGATGGTTGAGGAGTTTCTTTGGGTGCGGGACGCTTGCGGAGTCCGTACCTTCCGTACCACCACAGGTCGTTCTTGGGCAGATCCCGCTCCTAAACATAAGGGAGGGATAGGGGGAAAGGGGCCGGGCCTATCATATAAATAGGGTTGTAGAAAGACCACGTATTTTCATTCGACGTTCCGGGGCGCCCGATTCGATCAACGAATTTGGCGAGCTGATCTGCTTTGATCCAGGAGAAAGCCCAGTCAGCCACCTTTTCGGTGCAGGTCACGTGACCTACAGCTCGGCCTTCGCTTTTAGAGACTTCCTCTACCCACATCTCTATGTGCCCGCAGCACTTTCATATGGAGAAAGATGGGCTTACCATGTTCCATCAATAGCACCTAACCTATGCCGATTTTGGCGGACCGTGCTCCACCCCGGTGAACTCATGCGGTTCCGACGTGCCCAGAGGCCAGAGGCGAATCCGTTCACGGTCCGTAGGACCAACACCATTCGAAGGTTGATGGCCCGCCCCGCCTAGAATAGGAATCTTTGACTGGGCTTACACACATTCGCTCACTTACGCTGTCCCCCCTCAGCTCACCCTAGCCCCGGGTACGTCGTCTCCAAGGCTTCACACAAAATCTTCACTGACAACATATGCATGCTTTTGTAGGGTCGGGCAGAACCGTTGTTGCCTGATGGGAACTTCCCCCATATTGCTATCAATGTCTTCATGTCGCACGACCTCTTAACATTACACCACTGAATCCCCAATCCTTTGCTTGCTGTGCAGTGACAGTACCAATATCCACTAATCGTTGTTTCCAGATACGGTTGCCGGTTGACATCTCTTCTAATTCGTCGATACGAGAAGCAAATTGTTGTGTGGAGGAATCAATATCTCGACATAAGCCAAGAGGCAGATCTTGTGCCACTCCACCAGGTCGTATGAAACTGGCATGCATCCTGGCTCCCGGGACTCTTTCATAGAATTCCAACAATTTCTCCCGCTCCTCAAAAGCCCAAAGGAACGGAGTTGATGCTCCCACATCCATAGCATGAGTAGTTGAAGCAAGTGAATGATTTGAAATTCGAGTTATTTCACAGAATAACACTCGTATATATTGAGCTCGTAATGGTACCTCACAATTCAAAAGTCTCTCTACGGCTGAAGAATGAGCGTGTTCTTGGGCCATCGTAGAAACATAGATAGGGTCAACGACGGAACGAACAACGAAACTTTACGACAGCTTTTTCGTACACGTTCACTTGCATCACATACACAAGTGCTCTCTGAACCGTGCAATAAGGTCACCCATAACACGGCTCTCCCACTGGAGTTACCTTAGCCCCGGGCCATGCTATTCCATGATATTGGAATAATGGCAGCCTAACTACTTATTATCATCGTCTTGAAAGCTGGGCGCCTTTTGAATATGAGTGGGGCTCCTAGTCTAGGCGGCGCCTTCGTGGAGCCAAACCGAAGGAAGAGCAAAAGGACGAGGCCACACCCGGCTTCGAATAGGAGGGGGGCTTAGCTCTGGATCCCGCCTGCTTGCAGAAATGAATGGATCAGAAAGGGGGCTGGGTTCTATTTCCGGGCCGGGCAGGAGGTGAAGGCCAGAAGAAGAAGAGAAGTGCGCCTTCCCGGTAAGGAAGAGGATAAAAAGGTGCTGTCATCTATCTCGACCTGTTTCCCGAGGCGTTGGAAATGAAGACCGGCTCAGAGAATCACTGGCGTGCTTTCTCTCCCCCATCGTTTCGCCAACAAAGAAGTCATCCTTGACTTGACGATTGACCATTCCATCCCTACCGAGCCGCCTCTTCGAAGTATTTACCTCTGCCTTTCTTTTTTTCTCCAAATATAAAAGAAAAAATAAAGAACCTCGTCTGTGATTTAATCGGCCCTAAGGGAGTTTACTCGACCCATTCTCCAGTCTCCCGCACTGCTCAAGTGTGCGACTCCGTATGAGGACCTCCTTCCCTTTTGCTCTGCCCACTCTCCGTTCACACGGTTATCAAAGCGGAGGAAGGGTGGGCAGCAGGTACCACGAGCCCTCTGTCCCACACATCTATCAAGAAGCAAGTGTAGTTCACCGGTTCCACCGAATGCTCCTATCTCTCGGCAAAGATCGTGTGAGTGTGCAGTTATGCTTCGGATGCTTCGCCATGGAATAGATCGACTCTGTTCCCCTTCTTTTCCGGTGCACTCGCTTTATATCTCCGACACACAAGGAAGGACGTGGTGGGAAGAAAGCAGCCCTAGCCTCTGTCCGGTCGATCATTCCGCTGGCATCTTGCATTCACGCCTCCGTTTGACTGCCGCTCGGGAATGTAGTTGTAGATACGTGAGTCTTAGTGGGTCGTTGGCTCCACCTCTTATCTCCTTCTACGACATGCTGTAGTCGTCGCCATATTCAATATGTCACTTAGTCATATCTGCCTCGCAGCGGGTCAGCACCCCCGAAAGAAAGGGAGGGAGGACTTCATTCAGTGACTCCGCGATCGCCCTCTGAACGATCAAAATAAGGTAAAGCTTGAAGATAAGTTTTGTACTCGATTAATTTCTCAGTCCCTCTAGTCGGGTGGGCGCCGGCCGGCCGGATCCCCCTGAAAACCGTACGTGCGGGTCTCCCCGCATGCGGCTCACGCCATTTGAGGTGGCCCAGCCCAGCATTCATTCGCTAATCCTGTAGTGAAATTGAGACCGCTCGACCAGCAAGAGGATGCGCGTTAGCTTTCGCGCTAGTTGCTCAATCCCTTGCTTGTTCGGAAGCTAATTCGCGTGTAGGCAGCGCTGTCTGTCTACCGTTGACTGTATCTATTCATTGATACATTGGCTCGCTCCCCCCCTCTTTTTCCAAGAATGAATGAGCTGCTCGGACCTTCCATTTCCGTCAAATGACCCGGCTTCCCCTGGCTCTTCCACCGTCCGGGCTCCCTTTCCTCCCTATGCTCCCCCGGCGCAGGCCCACCACGCTTCGCGCCTGCGGCGTTTTCGCCAGACGGTCTTTGCCAGTAGTGCCATCCTCCCCGCAGGCTGTCTGTATGGGTGGGTTGTCCCTTGCTGCTACGTTCTGTTAGGCGCTATGAATTACAGGAAATTAAGTGGTTGACTTGGACAGCAGGCGGGTTACACGTTCCACTGTGCCGAGATGTGAGGTGCAGGTGGTGATGATCACCCCGGGGTATGCGCTAGCGCCCTTGACGGGCACTCCAGGACCCGCCTACGCTCGTGAAAACCCAGGTCGGTCCTCCGACCAGATGTGTGGATAACGAGGCCACCTTCACAACCTTCTCCCTTCTATCTTTATCCAAAGTCAGGTAGAGCGGTTCGCTTGAGTTGCTCAACCGTCCCTTTGCCCGGTGCTCATGACGCGCTACTCCACCGTGCTAGCGGCATAGGAGCCTACTCAGCGTCAGCGGCTTCGTGCCGCACTGGAGTGATCCAATATGTGGTTCCGCACGTTCCACCACTTCTCCGTTCATTTCCAATACTGATCGTGAAACACCATGAGCAGCAGGATGTTGAGGTCCGGAATTCGAAGTGAAATTCTTGATTTGCCCGTTCCTCATGGGAAAGAAATAAGAAATAAATAAGAAAGAGATTATTCCCCTAGAGCTTGTCCAGTACCACCTGTACTCAAAATGCATCTCCGCGCGTCTACCTGGCGCTTTTATTAGCCGCCTTGCATGCAAGCGAAGCGCTATTGGCGGCAATTAATAGCTCACTGAGCGATGATTGATGCAGTCAGTCAGTGCCCTCGATTATTCCTGATAGAAGGATCATGGCGCCCCGGAAGCATTCCATCCAGCAGCAGCATCCCCTTCAACCACGCGAGGACAAAACTGATGTTAGCTACATTCGAGCGTTCACCGCACAGAGGCGATCTCGAACACTACCTATGATAATAAATCCAAAGGAAAGGTCGATAAAATGATTCAATCTGACTTTATCGGTATTCTGGATTGAGTAAAAAAGGGATATATGAAGTGAAAGGCCTTGCCAAAACCGTCATGGCCCTATTATGTATAGGCCGTACTAAGCCAATAGCGAATAACAAACTCTTTCCTGCTCCCTCGACCTTAATTCACTCCCATCCTGCCAAGCCTCAGCTGCCAGCGCATTGTATCTAAGCACACTGTGGCAAATTGATACAAGTAGCTAAAGATCTCGCATCCGACATCTCCGGCCGAACGGTTAGGCAACACTAGGGCGCCTGGGTCAAAATTCCGTTTACCAAACAAGATGTCGAGAGGCGAACTCTGTAATTCCCCTCCTGCAAAAGTGATAGCGGCTGTAGCATCCGTGTGGAAGAGGGTAAGCTTTCGGCAACACCTTTTTCAGATTGGAAAGGATGAATACTTGTGTCGGGTCCTGCAGACCAGGATAGCCTCAGATCTAAACCTAAATGTGCCAGGGGTTGATCATAGAAGCCAGGGCAATAAGTATTCAGGAATTTGAGCGCTTATGTAGCTAATAACTCTGCCACCTGAATACTTGATTCATTAAGGTCGTCACCCTATACCCGGAAGTCTCTATCGTTTTCTTTGTCTGTTAAGCTTCACAGGGTTAGGACTCCCTAAATCAAACAGCAATCGCTGTTTATCAACCACTCACGGCGACACCGAGATCTTCGACTTAGCTCCCTCCCACAGGTCATCCCCCCGGGGCGGAAGATAACGAAAGGGAGACAAAAAGTCCTAACTAAATCAACACACAATAACCTAAACCTTCTACCCATTCCATCCATCATATCCGTCGAGTCGAGGAGATTCGTTCTTATCTATAGATAAGGCAAGAGAGAACTTATGCCCTCGCGGATGGAGAGGGATTCGAACCCCCGGTATTCCTATCAATACTTCGGTTTTCAAGACCGACTCTTTCAACCGCTCAGACATCCATCCCTGCGCTCGCCCGCCCTATCTATCTGCGCGCTGGCAGGTAGGGGCAACTCTATGTGATTCGCTACGCTTACTTGCGCCCCACCCCGTAAGCTGACTCTATTGCCTAGCACACTTTTCCGGTAGTACGAATCGCTACGCTTCGCTTCTTTCTATATGATAATATGCACCGTCGGTTGCAGCGCTCCCTGCGGGTAATAGCAAGAGAGTGAAGAACGAACGATCCTCAAAACTCAAAAGTCAGCAGTGAATGAGTCCGACTCGAGTTCGTGAGTCAAAGGCGTGGCAAGAGAGCGAGTTCGACTCGCGAACGATCCGCAAGTGAAGGACCGATCCTTTAACGCCAGTACTGTTGCGAGACTGGTACTTGGCGGCTCACGAGCAACATATAGACTAAGGTTGCCCATCACTCCCTCGCTCCTTTTTGAAGGCCCACCGCTCCCCCTTTCTTTAAGTATCTATCCCGGCTTGCATTTTGGGGCGAGTACTACAGTTCCTCCATAATCACACAGAACGCCCAGCTTCGCAGAGCTGCTCTCTCCCCAGTCCACAGCAAGGTGTGGAATCTGGATCTACTGTGTGTTCTTACTCTTTCTCAGGTACCTGATAAAATAGAGTTGGCTGACTATAACATGGAAGGCCCCAAGCGTCGCCTTGAAAATTATGTGGAAGAGTTCCGGCTTGCTTGCATTAGGATCCAAGAAACCATCAATATATGAAGCATATGGCTCCTCTTTGAGTTCTATTTTCTTGGGGATGTTCGTGGGATTATCGCACGATATGAGCATGCGAATTTCTTCGAATCTACCATTGGAGAGAAAATAAGGGGTTATGTGGATGGGGGTAGCCCCGGCTATTAGATGCCAGATTTCGTCTGGGTTCCAGGTGTGACTTGACTTGTATCCGGTAGGTCAAGGAAGGGGGATTTGGAGATTCTGGAAAGAATGTTTTGGCTTCTTCCTATTACGCTTCAACACAGAAGAAGATTGTTAAAAGGTGCTGGAAGGAGGATATATTTTTCCAATTGTTTCAATTGCCCAACCTCGGAATGGCCAAGGTTTAATGATTTCATGTAATTCTTCCGCTTACAGGTTTTTAATCGGTCTGTATCTTTGGCAAGCCTCACATCCTCGGGCGTATTTTTTGCAATCTTTTTCCATGTTTGGCCAATAAAACCCATATCTGTGTATCAGCCATCTCATTCTTCTGCCCGCTTGATGTGCTCCAGCGATTCTTTCATGGACCTCAGCCATTACCAATAAAGCCCCCCTTTACCTTCTCTTTCTATTCTATAAAAAGGCGAACATCTAATCTAGGCCCGGTCGCCTTTCTATGAAGGCGAGCAGCCCAGCCCCCTTGTGGAAATTTGGATATTAAGGAAGCCGTATTTCGCAATAGCAGCTCCGAGAAGCTGGGCTTAGGGTGCGCCTCCTGCGGTCGTTTCAGTGACTCAATTGGCTGGCTTCCCTCAGCTCAGACTGGTGTCGCCACCTCTCCCAGGACCGGAATGATTATCCCTGCCCGATGGGTCTACATTCATCCCTGAATGTCGTCGGGTACTCTTCACTTCCCCGCCATTCTTGTAACCGTCACCTGTAATCCGCGCAGGTGTGTCCGCACCCCCTGGAGTGGACGAGAAAGAAAGGATTTTTTCTCGGAGCAACCCCCCTGGTTCCAGACCCAGGAGTTCACTTTCCCGTATGAGCATTCGGTACATATATAAGTCAGTGGAAGAGTCAAAGGGTCACCACTACTGAGGATCTCCCCCCTTATCTTAGAAGGGTCGTCTGAGGGTTCGCCGCGGTTCATTGCTGTGCTTACACACTAGGCTACCCTTCTCCGAAAGCTCCGCGGGACCACCTATCACTAGTCTTCGGCCGGAGGGGTTTATTGCACAAAAAGGCCGGGACGCAGGCTCCCGCAGAGGAAAGCCCAACGAATGTCAGATGCAAAGCCCCGCACCTCATTAAGATCATATTGGCATACTCTCCCAAAAAAAAAGAGCAGACCCCATTGAAGACGGGAGTGAGGTACAACAAGGCCATTTCCGTCCACCTTCTCACGGAGCCGTACGTGGACGTTACCGCTCATACAGCTCCCAGCCAGCAAGCAGTTAGCTTTCCTCTAGAAGTCATGGAAGTGTGGATAAATCGACATCAAACTCTAGTCGACAGAAGGTTTTTCTTTTTTTCCCGCTCGCAGTAGTAGTCCCAATATTCCAATACTACAGCGTTAGCAGCGTTTTGTCTCGATGAAAAATCTTCTGGTGACCCCATGAGGATTTCTTCTCTATCCTTTGGACTTGAACGATCCAATTTCGAATCTTGTTGGAGATTCTTTATCTGGCTTTGACGTATGGGGCCCTTTCCCCACTGTTTGAGAAAAGTTTTGCATCTTTCCTTTACATCCGAACAGGACGGGCCACTAGTCCCTGATCTGGACGCCGCACCTGGAACTCCTTCTACCTGTGGTTGTGGGGTTGGCGCCTCCTGAGCTGCTTGAGCAGCACCCACAAGGGGGTGGGAAGGAATAAGACTACATAAGAGAATACTCTCTTTTTACTTTATTGACTGGTGTCCCGCGGATCTCTCTCTTTAGGCGCTTCGTTTAGTTCGTTTATAGCGAGAAAGCCCATGCGAGTCAATTAAGTAAGCTGGAAGGCACTTTTTAAAAAGCCTGGAACTTGATCCAATCTCTAACCAATTGCGGCTTGTTAGAGCACCTAAGCAACGATGCGAATAATCGCTTGCCTAATTAAGTAGGGTTTTCATTTGATTTCTATATGATAATATGCAGTAGCCATCCATCCTGGAAAGGAACAACCATAAGTGATTAGAGCGATGCTCCTTTTTTTGCAAAGAGTTGAGTTCTTCCTCTTTCGCGGCAGTCAAAGCTCTATTCCCTCTCATTCCTCCCGCATTCTCTCCTTTCATCGGTTTGTTTTTTTTTACTTCGCTTCGCGATTAGAGTTGTACGCATCATGCATGGGAATCCTTCCGTCCTTGATGTTAACGCTCTCGTGCGTAGGTCCCGGGTCAAAGGCATCTCGAAGGAAGCTGCTCCGCATATGCGATCACCTCCATGTACCTACAGATGAGGGCTCCAACGCCTACTGTACAATCATGTGGGAAGTGCATCCTGCACACCAGAAAGTCAGTGGCGTACGCCACACCCCCTCCCCCTGTACCTACTACACCCATTGAAACGTTTATTGTCTGACAATCTCCGACGCGACGCGCAACGCCCCATGCAAATCCCTACGTCGGTCGATCGATGCGCACAGAAGGAGAGCTTGTCCATAACGAAAACGCGTATGTTAAGTCGGTCAATCGATTCAACTATTTCTGTATAGGGGCAGCCGGGCCGTATTAGCAAGCGTGACTCTTAAAGACCCAGCACGTCTTTCTTTCCTGGCAACAGAAGATGCACAAAGTGGTTTCAGTAGCACTACCGAGTTCGCATCAGCGATTTTCTCACCAAACAAGCAACGGATTGAGCAACTAGCGCGAAAGCTAACGCGCATCCTCTTGCTTGGAATCAATGGGTTTTGTCAATGAATTAATCTAATCTACCGGCATCGGAGGGAGAAGCGGAGTCGGGAGCTGGAGGAAATAACACTTTTTGATGGACGGGAGCGGGAGGGAGTCAATTACAGAAAGAGTAGAGACGGATATGGGGACTGTAGCTCCGACCATGTCAACTATGATGCTCTCGCTGCTGCCAGTCCTTTCACCAGTGAATGCTGTCATGCGCTACTTCCCGAACCTCCGTGTCTAGGTCCTGCCGAAAAAGACTGCAAATGATTTACCATCCATCCCACTCATATAGGTACGTTATCGGATTTAGCGGATCGGGAAATGGATCGAACCGCGCGAAATGGTCGCCTCGGAATACAGGGCGCAACGGAACCAAGGTTCTTTGTTGGCGTGTTGCGTAACAAGGGCAAGAGGGGGTGGAAGCGTTCGCCGACTTTGATAGGCAACGCATTGCAAGCAAATAGAGCAGAGAGCTGACCCTTAGTTTCTATTAGAGTCGCGAGCTTGTTGTAGTCGGTCCTAAAGGGAAAACCTTGCAGCTTACTTGCTATATCCCCGCGTCCTTGCACGGCTCGTTTTCTTCGAGCCCTGCTTCTCCCTTCCCCCTCTCCCCAGGAACCGACCGTTTGGAGTATAGCCAAGTGGTAAGGCATCGGTTTTTGGTACCGGCATGCAAAGGTTCGAATCCTTTTACTCCAGAGCATACTTACTTATTCTAGTTCTAGAAAAAAAAAAGAAAGTCTCATCCCATAAATGAAAGTAGATTTACATTCTTATTCTATTTCTAGGGGGAATGTTGAGGCAAACTTACGATGCTGACAAGCTGGTTAGGTGCCGAGTTGGATTAGACATCGCAGGTTTCAGTTTAAGAATTGGGAAGAGGTTAAGAACCTAGTGGAATCCACTGCGAGGGGAAGATTAGGGTAGATGAGTACCGAGCGGAAGAAGAAACCTATCACGGCGAATTCCGTGGTTCAAGATGTGGTTTCCTGTGCGTACCTTGAGCTGCTGGAGGAAGAGGACGGATGGGATGCCTGTAGAGAAGTGCGGTCAGAAACCAAACCCATTGACTTCTTATTGTTCTTTCGGGTGAAGTCAGATTCGTAAAACAAGGCAGCAGATAAGCTATGGCGATACATAACTCTCCTCAGTTTAGAAGACGGTATCTTTGTCCCCTTAAACTTAAAGGAAGAGAAGGGCGAAGCATATACCAGTGTTTTGCCAACGGCACGAAGCGAATCTTGCAAGCCAGCCTAGCCCTACGCCTAGATTGATATTCACAAGAACTACTACGTACGGTATTCACAAGAACAATAAGTTGAGAGGAGGAGCAATAAAACTGGACGAAAGCAGTGGGAAGAAAGCGATGCCCGGGCGATGGTAGTACGAAAAGCTCGACTCCTTTGGATTCCGGATTATAAGTAGCTCCGGCTGCGGCTAGAAGGCAGTTATCATAATTTGAGGATGATGGATCAAGCTAGATCGTATTATAAAGGAACGAGGCCCATCTATAGTAGGTGGGTCCCAGCTCTTTTTTTCACGAGGGTCAGTGCGGCTTTAAAGCTCCTAAGTAGTCCACTATACAATAAAAGAATCGAAGCCAGAGGAAACAAGTGAAGGTGGATCAGCGATTCCTGCTCAGGTGGTTCCAAAACTAGAAACTATTCCTCTACTCGCTATGCGAAAAAAACCTGAGAAAATAAGTATAGTCTAGATCGTACTCATGAAACTCATATAAGAACAAGGTATTGAAATTCATCTTTACAGATCGGAGGAAGAGTAGGTTATTCAGCCCGAGACTCGAGATGATCGATCTTGAAATGAGAAGAGAAGGACCCACCCAATAAAGAAACTATTCCAATGACTTTGTTCGCTTCCCCTGAGGCAACGGCTTCGGCACACAGACCTGGCTTATGAGCAGGATTTCTCAGCCAAGTGCGTATGGTTGCTACCTGTATTCTGATAGGCCACTTAATGACACTGGCTCCCAGTTATTTACTTATGAAGAATGGCTTCTCGATGGAAGAGAAACAATAATAGGAAAATAGGAAGCTGCAATCAGAACCGGCTAACTAGACAAAAGGAGAGAGATTGGCTCAGTTCAGTAGGAGGAATTTCTACCGATTATTGAGTGGTTTGTTTCCTTTCCCCTGAAAGGTAAAATGGTTTATTTGCACCTGTAGTGGGACACCTCTCCCAGCTCCCAGCCAGGGTTCAAGCAGGAAACTATGTTAAGGAGCTGATCCGAATACAGATACAAGGCCCCCACTCATCACAACGAACGGTGAGCTTTCCCACTAGCCTTCACAGGAGCAGCACAATCATGGCCAAAAACAAAAAAAAAAGATATCGTAGTACGAGAAAACCAATGGCATTTATCTATTCTAAGTAGTTTCTTCTTTTCTTTTTAGAGGACCTGGCCAACTCTAATTCCAATGCTGCAATCCTATTGGTTTACTGAATGAGGGTGGGTAGACCGAAACGCTGAAGTGTTGTTATTTACTTCCTTCTATAACATAGATTGTCCACTCTTATGCCCCATGCATAAAAATGGCTTGTGCTTTAGAATAAAAGAATCGAAAAAAAGTAGGTGGATCGGGATCGCTATTACGAGTATTCGAGTTCTTGTTTTCCTTTCCTTGGAAAGGGAATTATTTCATGAGAAGTGCACCGGTAGAAATGTGACTAAATATGATCTTGATCCATAGCTCGTCCACTTTCTTGATAAACGACTCGATGCATTTTCTCTTCCTTGCCGCTGAGACTGAGACATATCAAAAAGATCTATTACTAAAAGGAGATTGGGATCATCCTGTGGTTACCGGATGATGGGAATAACTAAGCAGAAATTAGGAAATGAGCACGAAATGTCTATAAATGAATTTTCTCATTATTTGTTATTTCCGGGTCTTTTCGTTGCATTCACTTACAACAAGAAACAACCACCAGCGTTTGGTGCAGCACCTGCATTTTGGTGCATTCTTCTTTCTTTCCTTGGTCTTTCGTTCCGTCATATTCCAAATAACTTATCTAATTACAACGTATTAACCGCTAATGCACCTTTTTTTTATCAAATCTCAGGGACATGGTCTAATCATGAGGGTAGTATTTTATCATGGTGTTGGATCCCAAGTTTTTATGGATTCCTTTTTTGTTACCGGGGTCGACCCCAAAGCCATAATGTCTCAAAACGCAGAGGCTATAGAGAAACTTTGATTTTTTCCTTTGTCTCGAACTTCGTGAAGAACTCCATTCTATCTCTCCAACAAAAAAGTGGAGCTGCGCCCCAGTTGTACACTCCCTTCGTTCGGAGAACCCTTGTTGATTCTGAACTTCGTTCGCAAAGTAAGCGTCCTTTTAACGGGCCAGCCCTTTTTAATGCGCCGCTTTACCCAGTTTTGAAAATGAGCTTTGCTCTTCTGGGCGCTGGGCGCTCCCGTGGTTCGCGAGAAGGAAAAAGGACTAATCTTTTGTTACATCTGGCACGAGATGAAAAAGAGAGAGCTTCGTCTATCGATGAACAGCAGATTGACGGAGCTCTTGGCATTGCTTTGTTTTTCTCTCCTTTCCTATCAGCGAGTTCCGATCCTTTTGTTCGAAATTTCTTCGTTCGTACCGAACCGCTTGCAGAATCAAATCCTGTTCCACAAGATCCTATATCAGCTATACATCCTCCTTGCATTTATGCCGGAGACGTCGCCAGTGCTATGGGCTTTGGGTTATGTAGATCAAAAATGATGAATGGGATTGTGGCACTCCACTCGCCGCCAATGCGGAAGGATGCCGCCGAAAAGAATGGAACGCTGCTTCGCTCTGCTGGATGCGTCGCCCATATAAGAAGCTCGCTCTTTACCCGATCATTCAAACATTTTGTGGGCGGCGCGCCTGCTCTATTGTTGCGTAGCAATAGAAGCCTGCTCATGCTGCTTCGGCGGCGCTTTTTCGCCTTCTCTTCGCTCTGGACAGGAGCGCTAATGGACACGGGGAGGGAGCAGGCGAAGCGTGTTGTCGTTCGTAATGGAAAGAAAGACACCACTACTTCGCCTCTTTGTTGGACCGCCGGCGCGAACACAGTGGTCTCTGACCAGGACCAGGAACCAATTCGAATTTGGATCTTGACATGTTGGTTGTTTTTAACCGTAGGCATCTCGCCAGGAAGTTGGTGGGCTCATCATGAATTAGGTCGGGGTGGCTGGTGGTTTCGGGATCCCGTAGAAAATGCGTCTTTTATGCCTCGGGTATTAGCCACAGCTCTTATTCATTCAGTAATTCTACCCCTTCTTCATTATTGGACCTCGCTTCTGAATATTTTGACTCTTCCATGCTGTGTCTCAGGAACCTTTTCAATACGGTCCGGATTGCTAGCTCCCGTTCATAGTTCTGCTACAGACGATACACGAGGAAGATTTTTATGGCGGTTCTTCCTTCTAATTACAGGCATATCTATGACTCTTTTTTACCAGATGAAGCAGGAGGCATCGGTCCGTAGAACCTATAAAAAAGAGATGGTTGTGGCGCGAAGTACTCTTGTGCACCTACGTCACTCGGCTCGCGCGCAACCCCGCCCCGTTATGTTATGGAAGAATTTCGCTTCTTGCTGGGCTGGTTATTCAGAGCCAGCAACTGGCTGCCGGATTTCGTCCCGTCCGTAGCGCTTCGGAAGTCACTCTGGCGTGGCGCTGCTGGATACTTCTGATCAATAGGAATAGGAGGAAAAAAAAGCTTATGATGAGCATCTATTGGAGTCGATCATTTCCAAGATCTAATTCTAGTTTCTTATTATGTAGTGGAAACGCCTTACAATCTTCAGTTTTACGCTTACGCTTAAGGGAAGAAATGTTCTTGGTGGATGCAGGCCTTGGTACCCCAAAAATTTGTATGCAAGATGAGCTTACAGGACTGCCAATCAAGCGAGCCACCAGGTTTGAGAATAAGGTGGGATCCAAGAATGTAGTGGCTGGTGAATCACTGATCAAAAAGCGGATTTTTGAGAGATTCTTCATCGATCTAGTGGCCGGTGAATCACTGATCAAAGAGCGAGCAGCCGCCAGGTTTAATGATTTTGTGGGATCCCTGGATGTAGCGGCTGGCGAACCGCTTCTTCTTCCACAAAGATTCAGACAAAACCGAGCTTGGATAGAACTGAAGAAGATTTGGCGAACGAAGAAAAAGGTAAAAGGGTTTCAAATTAATAAAATAGAAGGAGGTTATTCAGTAGCCATCGCAGGTTTCATTACTTTTCTTCCATTCAAATTCAAAAAAGCTAAAAAAAAAAAAGGATAGCGAATGCTCGATTCACCATTGATAGCTTTATCCCTAAAAGGAGGGATATTGTGATAATAGCGGCAGATTCAAACAAGAACTTAATGAAAAAAAAGACAAGATAGCAAAAATTCTGAATAATCCGAAGCCCACCTTAATCCATTTTGTTGAGGATCTTGCACTTATTCCGGCCCTATATTTACATAGCCAAGAAAGGCTCTGGTGATCATGCGTGACTGCGGAGCGCCTATCGCCCTGGCACGGCACTCTAAAATGCATGTTGGGTTGGGCCAGCGGGAAGTCCAGCTTTGGGACGTTGCCCCTCCCTCGGATGAAAATAGATCTCGTGGAGACGGGCTTGACAAAAGTCAGTTAGCAAGCGGGTGTTCCATAAAAAAAAAAGAAACTAGGATTCTTCCGAACTCAACTCCGTGGCCAAAACCATCTTCTCACTCTGACCCCCACATATCAGATCCCAGATGCCACCCAACGATGATGGGACTTTCGCGCAGGGAATTTTCATTCGATAAATACTCCCCCTCTTGCAGCGAGAGCCCACTCCTACCTAAGGAAGGGGCTTGTAGATCTATATTTGGATTAAGGGGCGGTATGGATGGAAGAGCGCTTCTATTGGTAGGCAGTCGCTGGCCGAGGAGGCTGCTCTCTCTATCTAGAATGAAAAGAGGAGAGAAGTAGCACGCACTGGAGTGGGAGTGGTTCCAGTGCCGAAATCGCCCTTTCTCTTATTCGTACTAAGGGGGAGGAGGGCTTATCTTAATATTCCATCTTGTTTGTTAGCTGACAACTCCATCCATCTTGCTTGTGCTCATTCTATCACAAAAGATATTTTTTACTTTTGCCATATGGTGATCATACTTTTTTCATACAATTGGAAAGTCTACCGAGGGGGACAAAAACACGGTGTTTCCTACTTTTGTCACTTTGAAAAAAGTCTTTATTAGGGAAATCGATGAGTAGGCGCGCAGCGACGGGGTTTCCTACTTTTAGTATTCTACCATATGCCTCGTTTTTTTACTTCGACTATTGGTTTTTAAGGCTGTGAATTAGCAATGAATCCTGACAACTTCAACTCTTAGTTATACACCCACCTCTACTACATAGTAGATAGTAAAAGTGTCAGCTGCTTGTACCAGTCATTTATGTGTCGTAATTGTACTCAATTGTCCAAGAAGACTGCACGAGACACCAAAACACATCAATGTTGTTTTTCATGTACTGCCTCTCGATTGCTGTCTCCACATTTCTTCGCCAAAAGGCTTTAATTCTTCCCATCGTACACTACATCCGATGCTTTAAGTTCAACTGGAAATGAAGAAGTATACCTCATGATGGGTTGACCTGCCTGTCGACTACAAGAGAGACAAGCTCACTCGAGAGATCTTTCCTTTCGATCGCCATTGGAGAAAATAAGACTCCATTGGTGCGGATGGGAAGCAAGTGTGAAGCTCCTCAGAGTTTTTGGGTTCCTGTCTTCATGTACCGAAAGGACAAAGCTGGACGATAGGAGCAATACGGGGAGAAAGTAGCGCTTTTGCTATAGGCTGGCTTAAAATGTTAGCAGATCGGCATGAACGGCTTTCTGCTTAATAGGCTAGGGATCGTCCGCATAACTTAATAGGTAAGCAGAAGGGGAAATCTCCCCACTTTGAATATATAATACAATATTTAGATCGTGTAAAAGATCATAAATCTGATGATGATAAGAAGATCGAAGATGATAATAAGAAGATAGAATCTCATGAGACAAACAAGACTCAAGCTGTTAAGGAAGATAAGAATCCAGATAAAATGAATAAGGCAGTTCATAGGAAGAAGAATAAGAAGGGATAAGAGCAGTTAAGAACAACCATAGCGGGGGATGGTGGTGGGGTAAGAGCAGTTAGGAAGCATAGCGGGTAAAGGTTGAGAGAGAAAAAAGCTGATCTCAGTGAAACAGGTAAGAATACTCCCTACGTCTTGACAACAGGGGTAGAGTGAGAAAAGAGCTGTTGCTCTTGCGGTTACTGTGCCAGTGGCAGGGATGCATTCCTCACTACGAGATTGAATATGTTTTCCCAGCCTCCCACCAGTAGGCGAATCCCTCCAACCAATGACTACTCAACCTTTATCACAATCTCAACTGCTTTCCACAGAAAGTATTACCTGAGGTTGAACATTTTGGAACATTTATCCCTTCAACCTGATTGCCTTAAACATTCATAGCTAACAGTTGACATCGTCTTTCCTTAATCAAAGAAGTAAACTATTTAACGGTTTGAGTTTGTCAGCTCGCATGAAAGGGAGTATCTTTTGATACATGGGTGGAGTAAATCATACTATATGAAAATTGGCGCATCGTATGCCAGTTACGCCAACCATGGCTTTCGAGGTATCCGCTATCAGCTTTAAAAGAAAGTAGTGAGTTTGCAAGCTAGTAATAAGGCGCGCTGCGGTTGCCGTGGTCGATAAGTCGGTGGTTTCTTTCGTATTAGCCAACTAGACAGCTAGAAGAACGAAAGATTGGTTGGAGTTTCCATCCTTTAAGTAGTCGTTTCGTACCATGCTCAAGGAAGTTTGTAAGTAAGCCATAAGAAGAAAAGGCATAAATCCCGGGCATAAGAATTCCGGTTCGTTTCACTCCTTGTAGCAAGTGCTGCTGCCGGTTATAGAGTTTTACTTCATAAGTTAAGATTGCACAAGTGACCTATCATATAAGTAGTTTGAATCCCAGATAGAAGGCGCGTAGCGATAAATAGACAGGTAAAGATGGTTGTTAGATTGCTCACAAACAACAAAGTCAAGAGATTTCATCAATGGCTATGATACAGAGACAAGTCAATTTAAAACTTTGCAATGGTTCCTGGAACTAAATTCCAGTTTTTTCTAATTACCCAATACCTGGGATTAGAATCAAGTTCATCCTCAATTCAGCAATCATTTTTAAATCGGTCCAAACGTTGGCCGGCATCTCTTTCATCTTTTAGCTTGAATTCCTCTCTCGCTCTGGGTGACGTTTGAGGATGTAGTCAAAGTGCATTTCTGGGCTTAGGAGAATCCTATTTTGCCCTAGAAAGAGTGCATCTTGTTCGCTTTCCGTTTCACTGTAGATGGTTTCCACGCTCAGTAACATCTTACCTATTTCACTAAAGCACCCGTTGGTGGAACTCTGTATGCCGGTATTTATTCCTATAAAAAGGCAAACTGTGTCTCCGGGTAGGGTTCTTCCTTTCCTCAACCCATCTTCTTCACCCCGACTTGCTTCTTTCTGCTCTTTTCATGAAAATAAGAAAACCTGTTCCCTATGTGCCTGGAATTTCTCAAGATTGAAAGGGGGAGCATTACGCAACGAAAGCCTTATTTGCAAGGAAATCAGAAAAAGTAGCAGTTTATGTACCAGTAGCAGAAAGCTATCGATGTGCAGTTACACGAAGCAGGCCAGGCCTTAACTAAAGTATTTTTTTCCAACGTCGTGTGTCACGAAAGAGTAGAAGGAAGTTTAATAACCGGGGTAGAGAATACGCCGACTTTATTTCCTGCTTTACTTCTCGCTATGCCCCTTAGCCATCTCTTTTAGTTAGCATCCTAGAAAACACTTATTTTCCTTAGGCCGAGAGAAGTATGCGGAAGTCAGACATTTTCTTTTTCTGATTTTATTTTTATTGCATTTAGTGGATATGTTACTTTACTCTGCTTAAGGCATGGAATTTTGCAATTTGCATTTTATAGGTGAAGTCAGTTTAACAACAGCTCTGCAACAGAAAACAAATGATCAATAATTCAGGTTTGGCTTTCTTTTTCATTCACCCGACTTATAGACAAGGGCTGGCTCTATTAACACTAATAATTCTATATGCATAGCTTTCACATAGATAAAGAAAATAGCCATATACGATAATACTGGCGACACACGTTTGAAGTTCGATAGGATTATGGTGGTAAAAAACCCAGAGCCTTACAGCTAGTAGCCCGATACCGAAAGGTAAGTGCTTCAACCCAAGAGCGTGCTAAAATTACCTCTGAGATGCGTTACTAATAGCTAGGAAAGCGATAATATGTGCGTTTGGCCATAGAAAAATACCTTATCAACTCTGACTTAACGCTACTGCTTTCACAAGTCTACGGGTCGGGTACGACTTTTAAATATCCTGGAAAAACAGACATGAACTCGGTATGAATATAGAATACGGCTAACGAGAAAAGTCCCTCTTGCGCCGGCCGGTAGTCTTTTTAGCAGCTGAGATAGAGAGAGAGCGCCCAACAAGTCCTCTATGGATTTTGAGCACTTATTTTCTCGTAGATCACCTACTCCATCTACTCTCAATACATTGATTAATCAATCCACTCATGATGATATCAATGCAAGTAATCCTCCTTTACTGCAGTCTCATTGCCCTCTTCAACAATATCATTCTGATATAAAAACAAAAGAAGAGACATTCGCGGATAGCTCTTCGAAGAAATCCGATTCTGTTCATATCTCTTAAAGGAGATTTCTTGCAGTTCTCTCTCTTGAAATGCCATGCATAGAGAAGACTGGGCCCAAAGCATTGTAGGTGAGCAGATCAGCAAAGAATCTCTTGAATATCAGAAGCAATAGAGATGGTTCTTTTGGGTCTGAAAATGTTCAAACTTATACTCTCAAGGTAATGAAATTCTTATGATTTTGATCCTTTAATAAATTGCTTACTGAAACTGAAATCGACCAATCTGCTTTGTTATCAGATAAGGAACATATTTTGAGCGAGCCCCTACTAATAATCGAAAGGACTGAGGCAACTTACTTGTCCCTTTCTAGTAGGATTTGTTGTCTTCGTAGAAAAGTAAAATAAAGGCGCGCAGCGGAAGCCCCAAGTATATAAGCTGGGAAAGTTGCATATATATATATATTGAAGTAAGGGCTTGTCAATCAATTTCCCTTCATAGCCTTCCAAAATGAGTTGTTTTGTTGAGGGCAAATTGCTTAAAAATAGAATTTCGGAATAAACAAGGATCAAGTTTGATCATGTGGCTGTACTGTGCTTATCGTTAAGCTTTGAGAGGTCAGTTAGTAGTTCCTGGCAAGAAAAGCAATCTACTTCTTTCTACATTCCCCCTTTGCTACGGGAACGAACGAATAGTTAGCTCTGTTTGGACAGCAGGAACGAAACAACTAGTTGGATAGTGCTAGTCTTTTCCAGCTATCTATTTCTTTCTTTCAACGTGGACAACCAGGAATGCCTAGCTCACTTACTTCTTTGTGGCTTTCGCCTAGCTCTCCTTTCTTCCATATGGGCTACCTACTTATGGACTAGTAGTTTTTAGGCTAAGTGAACGGGTAGCTACTGGTTGATAAGGAATTAGTTCCAGCTATCGTAGAAAGAATGGGGCAGTAAATTTATATTAAAGCATGGGAAAGTACATAGGTATAATGCATGGGCCCTTACGACATATATGAGCAGTGCTCGTCAAGAATACAGTACTACCAGTCTTGTCCAGTAACGAAGAGTAGGAAAGTGCTAGAATGACTAGTATCCCTATTGCTTCCGAATACCGGTTTGTACAGTTGGAACTGAAGGAATAGTAGAGCAGTTTTTACAGCCGAGTCCTGCTATCGTAGCCAGGTGTCCTTCCTCCTACCTACTACTTATTATCCAAATGGAATGGAATGCAAAGACAGCTACTTATTAAGGAACGAATGCCATTTTCCTTATCTACTTCTCTACTTAACTTATCTCTCCGTGGAATAGGAGAGCTATGCTTGTAAAGTTTTTCTAGTTAGCTGCACCCAAGCTAGCTACTTTCAATTTGACTTCATTTTTCAATTATACATGAAACTCACATTTTAGCAAATCTATCTCCTTTACATCTTTTTGTCACAAGATATCATATAGTCTAGAATTCAACCTCAACCCCTTGCAGAACAGACTTCATCTTTCGCCACACCCCAACCAAAAGAGAAACTCTCATCCTCAATTCATTCCTCTGGGTACAATGAAGAAATAACTCCAGGCCCCATTGTATTGTTTTCAGGGACCCATTTTCCAGTACAAGAAAACAACCACTCACGACTGAGGCTCCTGAAGAGGAGAGCAAAGCGCCAATGGCGCGCGAAGCGCATGCGGAAGGGGCACGGAGAAATAAAGAAGTGTCTCGTATTCAGCAGCTCGCCTAAGTCCTAACCTTAGTGGAAAGAGTAAGATAAGAAAGCT